GTCCCAGTAGCTTACAATAAAGCATGGCACTGAAGATGCCAAGATGGTTACTACACATAACCCACGGACAAAAGACTTAGTCCTAACCTTGCTGTTAACTCTTGCTAAACATATACATGCAAGTATCCGCGCCCCAGTGTAAATGCCCTTAATTTCTTACTAAGATAATAGGAGCTGGTATCAGGCACACCCACCTAGCTGTAGCCCAAGACACCTTGCTCTGCCACACCCCCACGGGCACTCAGCAGTAATTAACATTAAGCAATAAGTGTAAACTTGACTTAGTTATAGCATACCTCAGGGTTGGTAAATCTTGTGCCAGCCGCCGCGGTCATACAAGAGACCCAAGCTAACAGCATCCGGCGTAAAGAGCGGGTACATACTATCTAGGCAACTAGGATTAAATCGCAACTGAGCTGTCATAAGCCCAAGATACGCCTAAAGCCATCCCCAAGACGACCCTAGCGCCCACGATTGACTAACCCCCGCGAAAGCCAGGGCTCAAACTGGGATTAGATACCCCACTATGCCTGGCCCTAAATCCTGATACTTATCTTACCAAAGTATCCGCCCGAGAACTACGAGCACAAACGCTTAAAACTCTAAGGACTTGGCGGTGCCCCAAACCCACCTAGAGGAGCCTGTTCTATAATCGATAACCCACGCTACACCCTACCACTCCTTGCCCCAACAGCCTACATACCGCCGTCTCCAGCTCACCTCTTCTGAGAGCTTAATAGTGAGCCCAATAGCCCCTCCCGCTAAAAACACAGGTCAAGGTATAGCTTATGGAGTGGCAGAAATGGGCTACATTTTCTAGAATAGAAAATCAATTACGAAAAGGGGTGTGAAATAACCCCTGGAAGGCGGATTTAGCAGTAAACTGGGACAATAAAGCCCTATTTAAGTTGGCCCTGAGGCACGTACATACCGCCCGTCACCCTCCTCGCAGGCTATACCCCCACATAACTAATAACCCACTATGCCAAAGATGAGGTAAGTCGTAACAAGGTAAGTGTACCGGAAGGTGCACTTAGCATACCGGGGCGTAGCTATAATATAAAGCATTCAGCCTACACCTGAAAGATACCTTCCACTCCTAGGTCGCCCTGAAGCCAGACTCTAGCCTAACCACACCACTCACCTACCAACTAAAAATTACCTTTCCTCACAAACTAAAACATTCTCTTAGCTTAGTATAGGCGATAGAAAAGCTCCCTAGCGCGATAGAGACCTGTACCGTAAGGGAAAGATGAAATAGCAATGAAACCTCAAGCAGCATACAGCAAAGATAAACCCTTGTACCTCTTGCATCATGGTTTAGCAAGAATAACCAAGCGAAATGGACTTAAGCTTGCCCTCCCGAAACCCAAGCGAGCTACTTGTAGGCAGCTACCCCTGAGCGAACCCGTCTCTGTTGCAAAAGAGTGGGATGACCTACTAGTAGAGGTGAAAAGCCAACCGAGCCGGGTGATAGCTGGTTGCCTGTAAAACGAATCTAAGTTCACCCTTAATTTCTCTCCAAGGACTCTAATCAACCCCCACGTAGCGAATTAAGAGTAATCTAAAGGAGGTACAGCTCCTTTAAAGAAGAATACAGCCTCCCACAGCGGATAATACAAATCACCTCCCCAGCCTGTAGGCCTTTAAGCAGCCACCAACAAAGAGTGCGTCAAAGCTCCTCCCAAAAAAATATAAAAACAACATGACTCCCTCCCTACTAACAGGCTAACCTATTACAATAGGAGAATAAATGCTAAAATGAGTAACTAGGGCCACCCCTCTCAAGCGCAAACTTACATCACTACATTATTACCAGAACTTAATTAATACTACAACCTAAACAAGCCCGCCCCGACATTAAAACCGCCCTGTTACCCCAACTCAGGAGCGCCCACTAGAAAGACTAAAATCTGTAAAAGGAACTAGGCAAACCTAAGACCCGACTGTTTACCAAAAACATAGCCTTCAGCAGCCCAAGTATTGAAGGTGATGCCTGCCCAGTGACCTCTAGTTCAACGGCCGCGGTATCCTAACCGTGCGAAGGTAGCGCAATCAATTGTCCCATAAATCGAGACTTGTATGAATGGCTAAACGAGGCCTTAACTGTCTCTTACAGATAGTCAGTGAAATTGATCTCCCTGTACAAAAGCAGGAATACACACATAAGACGAGAAGACCCTATGGAGCTTAAAAATTAAGCGGCCACTATACATAAATACACACCTACAAGGCCCACAGCTACAAACCCAATTGCTGGCCACCATTTTTCGGTTGGGGCGACCTTGGAGAAAAGAAAAACCTCCAAAAATAAGACCATACCTCTTAACCAAGAGCAACCCCTCAACGTACTAATAGTAACCAGATCCAATAGAAATTGACCAATGGACCAAGCTACCCCAGGGATAACAGCGCAATCTCTCCTGAGAGCCCTTATCGACGGAGAGGTTTACGACCTCGATGTTGGATCAGGACATCCTAATGGTGCAGCCGCTATTAAGGGTTCGTTTGTTCAACGATTAATAGTCCTACGTGATCTGAGTTCAGACCGGAGCAATCCAGGTCGGTTTCTATCTATGTGACACTTTCCTTAGTACGAAAGGACCGGGAAAGTAAGGCCAATACCACAAGCACGCCTTCTCCTCAAATAATGACCCCAACTAAATTATAAAAGGAACCTCCATATAAACCCCAAACCCTAGAAAAGGGTCGCTAGCGTGGCAGAGCCCGGCAAATGCAAAAGGCTTAAGCCCTTTACCCAGAGGTTCAAGTCCTCTCCCTAGCCCCACCTCCAATGACCAACCTTTCTACCCTAACTTACCTTGCTATAACCTTATCCTACGCAATCCCAATCCTAATTGCTGTGGCATTCCTCACACTAGTAGAACGCAAAGTCTTAAGCTATATACAAGCCCGAAAAGGGCCAAACATCGTAGGGCCCTTTGGTCTACTACAACCCGTAGCCGATGGCGTAAAACTATTCATCAAAGAACCAATCCGCCCATCTACCTCCTCCCCTCTCCTCTTCACTATAACACCTATACTAGCCCTCCTCCTAGCACTAACCATTTGAATTCCCCTTCCCCTACCCTTCTCCCTCGCCGACCTGAATCTCGGACTACTCTTCCTTCTAGCCATGTCAAGCCTAGGAGTATACTCAATCCTATGGTCCGGATGAGCTTCCAACTCAAAATACGCACTAATTGGAGCTCTCCGGGCAGTAGCACAGACTATCTCCTACGAAGTCACACTAGCTATCATCCTTCTATCTGTAATCCTCCTAAGCGGCAACTATACCCTGCACACACTTACTACTACCCAAGAGCCCCTCTACCTCATCTTCTCCTCCTGACCCCTCATAATAATGTGATACATTTCTACCCTGGCTGAAACAAACCGAGCCCCCTTCGACCTCACAGAAGGAGAGTCCGAACTAGTCTCAGGTTTCAACGTAGAGTACGCCGCAGGACCATTCGCCCTATTCTTCCTAGCCGAGTACGCAAACATTATATTAATAAACACACTAACCACAATTCTATTCCTAAACCCAAGCTCATTAAACCTCCCCCCACAACTATTCACAATAACCCTGGCAGCAAAAATTCTACTTCTCTCCTCTGGCTTCCTATGAATCCGCGCCTCCTACCCACGCTTCCGCTACGACCAGCTCATACACCTCCTCTGAAAAAACTTCCTCCCTTTAACACTAGCATTATGCCTCTGACACATTAGCATACCAACCTCTTACGCAGGAGTACCCCCTTGCTTAAGGAAATGTGCCTGAATGCAAAGGGTCACTATGATAAAGTGAACATAGAGGTACACTAACCCTCTCATTTCCTAAGAGCCTAGACCTTAGAAAAGTAGGAATCGAACCTACACAGAAGAGATCAAAACCCTCCATACTTCCTTTATATTATTTTCTAGCAGGGTCAGCTAACAAAGCTATCGGGCCCATACCCCGAAAATGATGGTTCGACTCCTTCCTCTGCTAATGAACCCTCACACAAAACTAATCTCCGCCCTAAGTCTAATCCTAGGCACAACCACTACAATCTCAAGCACCCACTGAATAATAGCCTGAACCGGACTAGAACTCAGCACCCTCGCTATCATCCCATTCATTTCAAAATCTCACCACCCTCGAGCCATCGAAGCCACAATCAAGTATTTCCTAGTACAAGCAACAGCCTCCACACTCCTCCTATTCTCAAGCATAACAAACGCATGATCTTCAGGCCAATGAGACATCACCCAACTAACCCACCCTACCTCCTCCCTACTCCTAACAGTAGCAATTGCAATAAAACTTGGACTAGTGCCTTTTCACTTCTGATTCCCAGAAGTACTACAAGGCTCGTCCCTAATCACCGCCTTATTCCTTTCTACAATAATGAAATTTCCCCCAATCACCCTCCTCCTCCTGACTACCCACTCACTCAACCCGACACTGCTAACTGCCCTGGCCATTGCTTCCGTAGCCCTTGGAGGATGAATAGGCCTGAACCAAACACAACTCCGAAAACTTCTAGCCTTCTCATCCATTGCCCACTTAGGATGAATAACCGCAGTAATTATCTACAACCCTAAACTTGCCCTCCTAACTTTCTACTTATACGTCCTAACAACAACCACCGTATTCCTCGCTCTCAATTCAACCAAAACCCTAAAATTAACAACACTAATGACATCCTGAACAAAATCCCCTACACTAAACGCAACCCTCATACTAGTCCTACTCTCCCTAGCAGGTCTCCCACCACTAACAGGCTTCCTACCCAAATGATTAATTATCCAAGAACTAACCAAACAAGAAATAGCCACAACAGCTACAATCCTCGCTATCCTCTCCCTCCTAGGATTATTCTTCTACCTCCGCCTCGCATATCACTCAACAATCACACTACCTCCCAACTCTACAAACCACATAAAACACTGACACTTCACCAAACCAACAAACACCACAGCCGCCATCCTTGCTACCCTATCCACGCTAATCCTTCCACTCTCCCCCCTAATCCTAGCAGCCGCCTAGAAACTTAGGATAACCACCAAACCGAAGGCCTTCAAAGCCTTAAATAAGAGTTAAACCCTCTTAGTTTCTGCTAAGATCCGCAGGATACTACCCTGCATCCTCTGAATGCAACCCAGACACTTTAATTAAGCTAGGACCTTACCTAGATAGATGGGCCTTGATCCCATAAAACTCTAGTTAACAGCTAGATGCTCCAACCAGCAAGCTTCTACCTAACAGACCCTGGCACATTCTTAATGCGCATCAATGAGCTTGCAACTCAACATGAACTTCACCACAGGGCCGATAAGAAGAGGAATTAAACCCCTGTAAAAAGGACTACAGCCTAACGCTTAAACACTCAGCCATCTTACCTGTGACATTTATCAATCGATGATTATTCTCAACCAATCACAAAGACATCGGCACCCTATACCTAATCTTCGGTGCCTGAGCCGGTATAGTCGGCACCGCCCTCAGCCTACTTATTCGTGCAGAACTCGGCCAACCAGGCACACTCCTAGGTGACGACCAGATCTACAACGTAATCGTTACCGCACATGCCTTCGTAATAATTTTCTTTATAGTTATACCAATTATGATCGGAGGCTTCGGAAACTGACTTGTTCCACTCATAATCGGCGCCCCCGATATAGCCTTCCCACGCATAAACAACATAAGCTTCTGACTACTTCCTCCATCCTTTCTCCTCCTCCTAGCCTCCTCAACAGTAGAAGCAGGAGCCGGCACTGGATGAACTGTCTATCCCCCACTAGCTGGCAACATAGCCCATGCCGGAGCTTCAGTAGACCTAGCCATCTTCTCCCTCCACTTAGCCGGAGTCTCGTCCATTCTAGGAGCAATCAACTTTATCACAACCGCCATCAACATAAAGCCCCCAGCCCTCTCCCAGTACCAAACACCCCTATTCGTATGATCTGTCCTCATTACCGCTGTCCTTCTACTACTCTCACTCCCAGTCCTAGCCGCCGGCATTACCATACTACTTACAGACCGAAACCTAAACACAACATTCTTTGACCCCGCCGGCGGAGGTGATCCTATCCTATACCAACATCTCTTTTGATTCTTCGGACACCCAGAAGTTTACATCCTAATCCTACCCGGCTTCGGAATTATCTCCCACGTAGTAACATACTATGCAGGCAAAAAAGAACCATTCGGTTACATAGGAATAGTATGAGCCATACTATCAATCGGATTCCTAGGGTTCATCGTATGAGCTCATCACATATTTACAGTAGGGATAGACGTGGACACCCGAGCATACTTCACATCTGCTACTATAATCATTGCTATCCCAACTGGTATTAAAGTCTTCAGCTGACTAGCAACGCTCCACGGAGGAACTATCAAATGAGACCCTCCAATATTATGAGCCCTTGGCTTCATCTTCCTCTTTACCATCGGAGGCCTAACAGGAATCGTCCTAGCTAACTCCTCACTAGACATCGCTCTACACGACGCATACTATGTAGTTGCCCACTTCCACTACGTCCTCTCAATAGGAGCTGTCTTTGCCATTCTAGCAGGATTCACCCACTGATTCCCTCTATTAACTGGATTCACCCTCCACCCCACATGAGCTAAAGCCCACTTCGGGGTTATATTCACAGGAGTAAATCTAACTTTCTTCCCACAACACTTCCTAGGCCTCGCCGGAATACCTCGACGATATTCCGACTACCCAGACGCCTATACCCTATGAAACACCCTATCCTCTATCGGCTCACTAATCTCAATAACAGCCGTAATCATACTAATATTCATCATCTGAGAAGCCTTTGCCTCAAAACGAAAAATCCTACAACCAGAACTAACCACAACCAATGTCGAATGAATCCACGGCTGCCCACCTCCATACCACACCTTTGAAGAACCAGCCTTTGTTCAAGTACAAGAAAGGAAGGAATCGAACCCTCGTACACTGGTTTCAAGCCAGCCGCATCTAACCACCTATGCTTCTTTCTTCCATGGAGTGTTAGTAAAACAATTACATAACCTTGTCAGAGTTAAATTACAGGTGAAAGCCCTGCACACCCCACCATGGCCAACCCCTCCCAACTCGGCTTCCAAGACGCCTCATCCCCCATCATAGAAGAACTCGTTGAATTCCACGACCACGCCCTAATAGTCGCACTAGCAATCTGCAGCCTAGTCCTGTATCTCCTAGCACTTATACTAATAGAAAAACTATCCTCAAATACCGTAGATGCCCAAGAAATCGAACTAATCTGAACAATCCTACCAGCAATTGTCCTCATCATACTAGCTCTTCCATCCCTACAAATCCTGTACATGATAGATGAAATCAACGAGCCAGACCTCACACTAAAAGCCATCGGCCACCAATGATACTGAACCTACGAATATACAGACTTCAAGGACCTAACATTCGACTCTTACATAATCCCAACAACGGACCTTCCACTAGGACACTTTCGACTACTAGAAGTTGACCACCGCGTAATCATCCCAATAGAGTCTCCCATTCGCATTATTGTCACAGCTAACGACGTACTCCATGCCTGAGCAATCCCCGCACTAGGCGTAAAAACTGATGCAATCCCAGGACGACTAAACCAAACATCATTCATTACCACTCGACCTGGAATTTTCTACGGTCAATGTTCAGAAATCTGCGGAGCCAACCACAGCTACATACCAATCGTAGTAGAATCAACCCCCTTAACCCACTTCGAACACTGATCTTCACTCATATCTTCCTAATCATTAAGAAGCTATGCAACAGCACTAGCCTTTTAAGCTAGAGAAAGAGGACCTCCCCCTCCTTAATGATATGCCTCAGCTCAACCCAACACCATGGTTTCTCATCATAGCACTATCATGATTAACCTTCACAATAATTATCCAACCCAAACTCCTACCCTTTATTCCCACTAATACTCCCTCTACCAAACCCACTACAATCACCCACACCCCCTCCTGAAACTGACCATGAACTTAAGCTTCTTCGACCAATTTACAAGCCCACATCTCCTAGGTATCCCACTTATCCTAATCTCAACACTATTCCCCACCCTACTACTCCCCTCCCCCACTAACCGATGAATCACTAACCGCCTCTCCACCCTCCAACTATGATTTATTCATCTAACCACAAAACAACTAATACTGCCCTTAAATAAAGGAGGACATAAATGAGCTTTAATTCTAACATCATTAATACTGCTACTACTTATAATCAACTTACTAGGTCTCCTACCATACACATTTACCCCTACTACCCAACTATCAATAAACATAGCCCTCGCCTTCCCCCTCTGACTGGCCACCCTTCTCACAGGACTGCGAAATCAACCTACAATATCCTTAGGTCATCTCCTACCCGAAGGAACCCCAACACCACTAATCCCCGCTTTAATCCTAATCGAAACCGTCAGCCTACTTATCCGACCCCTAGCCCTAGGTGTCCGCCTCACAGCTAACCTAACAGCAGGACATCTTCTAATCCAACTTATCTCCACTGCCACCACTGCACTACTCCCAATTCTCCCAACAGTATCCGCCCTAACTGCACTAATCCTACTACTACTAACTATCCTAGAAATCGCAGTAGCCATAATCCAAGCCTACGTCTTCGTCCTCCTCCTAAGCCTATACCTACAAGAAAACATCTAATGGCCCACCAAGCACACTCCTACCACATAGTAGACCCCAGCCCCTGACCTATCTTCGGCGCAGCAGCTGCCCTACTCACTACCTCAGGGCTCATCACATGATTCCACTACAACTCCTCCCAACTCCTATCCCTAGGCCTCCTCGCTATACTCCTTGTTATACTACAATGATGACGAGACATTGTACGAGAAAGCACTTTCCAAGGCCACCACACCCCAACCGTCCAAAAAGGACTGCGATACGGAATAATCCTATTCATTACATCCGAAGCATTCTTCTTTCTTGGCTTCTTCTGAGCATTCTTCCACTCCAGCCTAGCTCCCACTCCAGAACTAGGTGGACAATGACCCCCAACAGGAATCAACCCCCTTAATCCTCTAGAAGTACCCCTACTAAACACAGCAATCCTCCTCGCCTCAGGTGTTACCGTAACATGAGCACACCACAGCATCATAGAGCGCAATCGAAAACAAGCAATCCACGCACTCACCCTAACTATTCTCCTAGGCTTCTACTTCACAGCACTACAAGCAATAGAATACTACGAGGCACCATTCTCAATCGCCGATGGCGTATACGGCTCAACTTTCTTTGTCGCCACAGACTTCCACGGACTACACGTGATCATTGGATCCTCCTTCCTATCCGTCTGCCTCCTACGCCTAATCAACTTCCACTTCACATCCAACCATCACTTCGGATTCGAAGCAGCCGCCTGATACTGGCACTTCGTAGACGTTATCTGATTATTCCTCTACATAACCATTTACTGATGAGGATCTTGCTCTTCTAGTATACTAATTACAATTGACTTCCAATCTATAGAATCTGGTGCAACCCCAGAGAAGAGTAATCAACATAATCACCTTCATACTCACACTATCCCTTACCCTAAGCGCCATCCTAATCACATTAAACCTCTGACTCGCCCAAACAAACCCAGACTCAGAAAAACTATCGCCATACGAATGCGGCTTTGACCCTCTAGGATCTGCCCGACTACCATTCTCAATCCGATTCTTCCTCGTAGCCATCCTATTCCTACTATTCGATTTAGAAATCGCACTCCTACTCCCACTACCATGAGCCACCCAACTTCAATCACCCACCACCACTCTAATCTGAGCCTCCATCATCATCTCCCTTCTCACATTAGGACTAATCTACGAATGACTCCAAGGAGGCCTAGAATGAGCTGAATAAACCCAGAAAGGTAGTCTAACCCAAGACAGTTGATTTCGGCTCAACAAATCATAGATCAACCCTATGCCTCTCTTCATGTCACTCCTTCACCTAAGCTTCTATTCCTCTTTCACCCTAAGTTGCCTAGGCCTAGCCTTCCACCGCACCCACCTAATCTCCGCTCTACTATGTCTAGAGAGCATAATACTCTCCATATATATCGCTCTATCAATCTGACCTATTGAGACCCAAATAACATCCATTGCCCTAACCCCCGTATTCATGCTAACATTTTCAGCCTGCGAAGCAGGCACTGGCCTAGCCATACTAGTTGCCTCCACACGTACCCACGGATCCGACCACCTACATAACCTAAACCTCCTACAATGCTAAAAATCCTCCTCCCAACAATCATACTCCTCCCCACAGCCCTCCTATCTCCCCAAAAACTCCTATGAACCAACACCACCACCCACAGCCTCTTAATTGCTGCTATCAGCCTCCACTGACTACTCCCCACATACTACCCCCATAAAAACCTTACCCAATGAATAAGTACGGACCAAATCTCATCCTCCCTACTAGTCCTATCCTGCTGACTACTACCACTTATAATCCTAGCAAGCCAAAACCACCTACAGCACGAACCACTAATCCGCAAACGAACCTTCATCACTACCTTAATTACCGTACAACCTCTTCTCCTCCTAGCATTCTCAGCTACCGAACTAATACTATTCTACATCACATTCGAAGCAACCCTAATCCCCACCCTAATCCTAATCACACGCTGAGGAAGCCAACCAGAACGCCTAAGCGCAGGCATCTATCTACTATTCTACACCCTTATCAGCTCCCTACCGCTACTAGTTACAATCTTATACCTCCACACACACATCGGCACCCTCCATCTCACAATACTCAAACTATCTCACCCCACACTCACCACTTCTTGAACTGATCTCCTACTAAGCTTGGCCCTACTAATAGCATTCATAGTAAAAGCTCCCCTATACGGTCTCCACCTATGACTACCCAAAGCCCACGTAGAAGCCCCAATCGCAGGATCCATACTACTTGCTGCCCTACTCCTAAAACTAGGAGGCTATGGCATCATACGTCTAACCCTCCTAATCGGTCCTCTCCCATCACACCTTCATTACCCCTTCCTCACTCTAGCCCTTTGAGGAGCATTAATAACCAGCTCAATCTGCTTACGCCAAACTGACCTAAAGTCTCTCATCGCCTGCTCCTCCGTAAGCCACATAGGCCTAGTCATTGCCGCAAGTATTCTCCAAACCCACTGATCTTTCTCAGGAGCAATAATCCTAATAATCTCCCACGGCCTCACCTCCTCAATACTATTCTGCCTAGCAAATACAACTTACGAACGCACTCACAGCCGAATCCTCCTCTTAACACGAGGCCTACAACCCCTCCTACCACTTATAGCTACCTGATGACTACTAGCCAACCTCACAAACATAGCCCTACCACCAACCACAAACCTAATGGCAGAACTAACCATCATAATTGCACTATTCAACTGATCCGCCCTCACCATCATCCTAACAGGGATTGCAACCCTACTAACCGCCTCATACACCCTATTCATACTCCTAATAACCCAACGAGGCACACTACCTACCCACATCACTTCACTACAAAATTCAAGCACACGAGAACACCTCTTAATAACCCTCCACATCACCCCCTTACTCCTTTTAATTCTCAAACCAGAAATAATCTCAGGGATCCCCCTATGCAGATATAGTTTCAACCCAAACATTAGACTGTGATCCTAAAAATAGAAGTTAAACCCTTCTTATCTGCCGAGGGGAAGTTCAACCAGCAAGAACTGCTAATTCCTGCATCTGAGCCTAAAACCTCAGTCCCCTTAACTTTTAAAGGATAACAGCAATCCACTGGTCTTAGGAACCATCCATCTTGGTGCAAATCCAAGTAAAAGTAGTGGAAGCAACCCTACTCCTTAACACCTTCATACTCCTCACACTACTAATTATCCTCACACCACTCCTCCTCCCACTACTTCCAGCCCCCACCTCACTCTCCCCAACTACCATTACACACACCATTAAAACTGCCTTTCTAACTAGCCTAGTACCAATATTCCTCTTCATATGCTCAGGATCAGAAAGCATCACCTCCCACTGAGAATGGAAATTCATCACAAACTTTAAAATCCCCCTCAGCTTCAAAATCGATCAGTACTCCATAATATTCTTTCCAATCGCCCTATTCGTAACATGATCCATCCTTCAATTCGCCTCATGATACATATCATCAGAACCACATATCACAAAATTCTTCTTATTCCTCCTAATATTCCTAATCGCAATACTCACCCTAACAATCGCCAACAACATATTCCTCCTATTCATCGGCTGAGAAGGAGTCGGAATCATGTCCTTCCTACTAATCGGCTGATGACAAGGCCGTGCAGAAGCCAACACAGCTGCACTCCAAGCCGTACTCTACAACCGAATCGGAGACATCGGCCTTATCCTAAGCATAGCATATCTAGCCTCAACAATAAACACCTGAGAAATCCAGCAAACCCTCTCCCCCAATCAAGCCCCAACCCTCCCCCTATTAGGCCTCATCCTAGCAGCTACAGGAAAATCCGCCCAATTTGGCCTTCACCCATGACTGCCCGCTGCCATAGAAGGCCCAACCCCAGTCTCCGCCCTACTCCACTCTAGCACTATAGTAGTAGCCGGAATCTTCTTACTCATCCGCACCCACCCTATACTCTCCACTAACCAAACTGCCCTCACCCTATGCCTCTGCCTAGGAGCACTATCCACACTATTTGCCGCCACCTGTGCCCTAACACAAAACGACATCAAGAAAATCATTGCCTTCTCCACATCCAGCCAGCTCGGACTAATAATAGTCACTATTGGCTTAAACCTTCCCCAACTAGCTTTCCTCCACATCTCAACACACGCTTTCTTCAAAGCCATACTATTCCTTTGCTCAGGGTCAATCATCCACGCCCTCAACGGAGAACAGGACATTCGAAAGATAGGAAGTATCCAGAAAACACTCCCAACAACTACCACCTGCCTAACCATCGGAAACCTAGCCTTAATAGGAACACCATTCCTGGCAGGATTCTACTCAAAAGACCCAATCATCGAGAGCCTAAACACCTCTTACCTAAACGCCTGAGCCCTCCTCCTAACACTCCTAGCAACAGCATTCACAGCAACATACAGCCTACGCATAACTCTACTAGTCCAAACAGGATTTCCCCGCATATCCACAATCACCCCAATAAACGAAAACACCCCAACACTCATCAATCCAATCACCCGACTTGCCCTAGGTAGCATTACAGCCGGCCTACTCATTACATCCTATATTCCCCCTACAAAAACACCCCCAATAACCATGCCCACCCTTACAAAAACCGCCGCAATTATCGTCACAATCCTAGGCATTATCCTAGCCCTAGAACTCTCAAACATAACACATACCCTGACCCAACCAAAACAAACCATATACCTAAACTTCTCCTCCATGCTCGGATACTTTAACCCCCTAACACACCGCTTCAGCTCCCTAACCCTTCTAAACAGCGGACAAAAAATCGCCTCCCACCTAATCGACCTATCCTGGTACAAAAAAATAGGCCCTGAAGGACTTGCCAACCTCCAACTCACAGCAACCAAAATCTCAACCCCTCTCCACACCGGACTACTCAAAACCTACCTAGGAACCTTCGCCCTATCAATCTTCATCATCCTCCTGTCAACACACTAACCCCCCCCCCCTTCAATGGCCCCCAACCCCCGAAAATCCCATCCCCTCCTCAAAATAATCAACAACTCCCTAATCGACCTCCCCACCCCCTCAAACATCTCCATCTGATGAAATTTCGGATCCCTCCTAGGGATCTGCTTACTAACACAAATCATAACCGGCCTCCTACTAGCAACACATTACACCGCCGACACTACCCTAGCCTTCTCGTCTGTAGCCCACACATGCCGAAACGTACAGTACGGCTGACTGATCCGCAACTTACATGCCAATGGAGCATCCTTCTTCTTCATTTGCATCTACCTACACATCGGTCGAGGACTATACTATGGCTCCTACCTATACAAAGAAACTTGAAACACAGGGATTATCCTACTACTCACCCTCATAGCAACTGCCTTCGTAGGCTACGTACTCCCATGAGGCCAAATATCCTTCTGAGGAGCTACAGTCATCACCAACCTATTCTCAGCCATCCCTTACATCGGACAAACCATTGTAGAATGAGCCTGAGGAGGATTCTCCGTAGACAACCCTACCCTCACCCGATTCTTCGCCCTACATTTCCTACTCCCATTCCTAATCGCAGGCCTCACCTTAATCCATCTTACCTTCCTCCACGAATCCGGCTCAAACAACCCCCTAGGTATCATCTCAAACTGTGATAAAATCCCATTCCACCCCTACTTTTCCCTAAAAGACATCCTAGGCTTCATACTAATACTACTCCCACTAACAACTTTAGCCCTATTCTCACCCAACCTGCTAGGAGACCCAGAAAACTTCACCCCAGCAAACCCCCTAACCACTCCCCCACACATCAAACCAGAATGATACTTCCTATTCGCATACGCTATTCTACGCTCAATCCCTAACAAATTAGGAGGAGTATTAGCTCTAGCCGCCTCCGTCCTAATTCTATTCCTAATCCCCTTTCTCCACAAGTCCAAACAACGCACAATAACCTTCCGACCCATCTCCCAACTTCTGTTCTGAACCCTAGTTGCCAACCTCCTCATTCTCACATGAATCGGCAGCCAACCAGTAGAACACCCATTCATCATCATTGGCCAACTAGCTTCCCTCACCTACTTCCTCATCCTCCTAGCCCTTTTCCCCCTAACTGGAGCTCTAGAAAACAAACTCCTCAACCACTAAATACTCTAATAGTTTATAAAAAACATTGGTCTTGTAAACCAAAAACTGAAGGCCTACCCCCTTCTTAGAGTTCCCGGCCCGCAAGGGCCATTATTGCCAAATTTCAACTAAGAACCACCCTAACTACCCCCCCCCCTTCCCCCCCCTATGTATTATTGTACATTAACTTATATTCCACATATCATGAACTATTATGGGTAATACATATTAATGCATGTACTATATTCATATATATGTAATACGGGCATACATCTATCTAGCACATTTCTACATTCAGGGTTATGTTGCACTTCATGCACTCCTAGACTATTTCCCACTTCATGCACTCCTAGACTATTTCCGGTCCTCGGGCTAAGCACATGCCGAAGGTGAAGTCTCTGTACATGGACTGGTTTTCCTCACGGATATTCTCTGCGGATCAGTGCGACTGCAGCTATCGTTCCCCAGATTCTTGTGTGATCTCTTCCTTTATATATGCCCTTCCATTTATGCTTGTCCCCTGACCAAGACGGTCTAGGTTATCTCTTAGTCGGTCGGTCCCAGAAGTACCTGGCTACCCGGTGCATATGGGAGTCCTACATTCCCAGCTTCAGGATCATTCTTTCCCCCTAAACCCCTAGCACTACTTGCTCTTTTGTGCCTCTGGTTCCTACTTCAGGGCCATAACTTGGTTAATCCCGTGGTCTTGCTCTTCAGAGATACTAAGCTATTTCAGGTACTACTTGGCCGCTTGAATCGGATCACTCTAGTGGTTTTTCTCTATTGGTTCCCTTTTTTTTCTGGGTAACCTCACAGGTGGCCCTCACATATGTGTTCATGCGCGGGTGGTCTAAGACGTGTGCCCAATGGTCCTCGGACGGGTTGGTGGATCTCAGGAGTTACTTAATGATATGGTTGGCGTGCGATTCAGATAGTTATCTGGCATTGATGCACTGGTCAGGAGCATTTGGCCCTCGGGCTGGTTCTCAATCTCAGGGAATGCTTAATGATACGGTGGAGGTACTATAGAGTAGTTGTCTGAGCATCTAGATGGACTTATCAGAGCATTTGGTTTGGTGTGTCCACAGACTCCCTTATAAGCTGCTATTTAGTGAATGCTTGCTGGACATATTACCTTATTCCTCTATTTTCCTTTTATTCTCTAAGTAACACTAGGCGTTTTCATCTAATATACAAATCGTGTTCGTTTAACAAACTTTTACAAAATTTTTACAAAATTTTTACAAAATTTTTATAAATTTATCATGAATTTATCATGAATTTATCATGAATTTATCATGAATTTATCATGAATTTATCATGAATTTATCATGAATTTATCATGAATTTATCATGAATTTATCATGAATTTATCATGAATTTATCATGAATTTATCATGAATTTTATATATGATTTTATACATTTTTTTATGAATTTTTCATGAATTTTACCTACTTCTTTGCATTTTTTTTCATCAACGGCGCTGGAGTTCCATTAATAAATTAACTTTTTTATCATCATATTTTATTATTATTTATCATCATATTTTATCATTATTTATCATCATATTTTATCATTATTTATCATCATATTTTATCATTATTTATCATCATATTTTATCATTATTTATCATCATATTTTATTATTATTTATCTTCATATTTTACTATCATTTATCACTATATCTTACCATTTACCATTCACCACAAAACCAACTCAAACAACTCCTAACGTTCCATTAATAACACACACACCAGCCTAAACCTCAGAAAAAGAGGACTTAAACCTCCATCACCAACTCCCAAAGCTGGCATTTTACATTAAACTACTCTCTGACTCCCCTAAACCGCCCGAATCGCCCCACAAGACAACCCACGCACAAGCTCCAGTACAACAAATAACGTCAACAACAACCCTCACCCGGCCGCCAAGAACATCCCTGCCCCCCACGAATAAAACATGGCAACACCACTAAAATCCAACCGATCCACAAAAGTACCTCCATTATCTACAGTAACCACCCCAATCTTCCAGCACTCAACCCCACCAACAACCACCCCCACAACAAGCACCAGAACCATCCCTGCTCCATACCCTAAAACTCGTCAATCCCCTCAAGTCTCCGGAAAAGGATCCGCTGCTAAGCAGACTGAATAAACAAAAACCACTAACATTCCACCTAAATACACCATAAACAACACTAAAGCCACAAACGGTACTCCTAGACTTACCAACCACCCACACCCTACAACAGACCCCAACACCAACCCAACTACCCCATAATAAGGCGACGGGTTAGATGCCACCGCCAAACCCCCTAAAACAAACCCCATCCCCAGAAGAAGGACAAAATAAGCCATTATAATTTCTGCTTGGCTTCTCTCCAAAACCTACGACCTGAAAGATCGCCGTTGTAAACTTCAACTACAGAAACCTAGCAAAACCATCTATATCACCCACCAGCAATCCTAAAGCAACCATACAATTAAAACACACTACACAATCACTCCACTACATTCCACCAAGTCCTACCTACCCATTTTCCCCTACCCACAAACAACATCCAACCACCTTTAAACACTGCACATAATCATACCTTTCACAAATTTTATCCATGCTTTTTCACATTTCATCTACCAAACACCACTGGAGTTCCATTAATTATTTCAAACAATTTATCATATTTATATACATAAACTGCACAGATCACACAAAATATTAATGCAACCCCCCTACCAAACCATGTAACCAAACAACCATAAACAAACAACCAGCAATACTACCAAAGCCCTAAACAAGTAACTAATACTCTAAGCAATGAACAATACTACCAAAGCCCTAAACAAGTAACTAATACTCTAAGCAATGAGCAATACTACCAAAGCCCTAAACAAGTAACTAATACTCTAAGCAATGAGCAATACTACCAAAGCCCTAAACAAGTAACTAATACTCTAAGCAATGAGCAATACTACCAAAGCCCTAAACAAGTAACTAATACTCTAAGCAATGAGCAATACTACCAAAGCCCTAAACAAGTAACTAATACTCTAAGCAATGAGCAATACTACCAAAGCCCTAAACAAGTAACTAATACTCTAAGCAATGAGCAATACTACCAAAGCCCTAAACAAGTAACTAATACTCTAAGCAATGAGCAATACTACCAAAGCCCTAAACAAGTAACTAATACTCTAAGCAATGAGCAATACTACCAAAGCCCTAAACAAGTAACTAATACTCTAAGCAATGAGCAATACTACCAAAGCCCTAAACAAGTAACTAATACTCTAAGCAATGAGCAATACTACCAAAGCCCTAAACAAGTAACTAATACTCTAAGCAATGAGCAATACTACCAAAGCCCTAAACAAGTAACTAATACTCTAAGCAATGAGCAATACTACCAAAGCCCTAAACAAGTAACTAATACTCTAAGCAATGAGCAATACTACCAAAGCCCTAAACAAGTAACTAATACTCTAAGCAATGAGCAATACTACCAAAGCCCTAAACAAGTAACTAATACTCTAAGCAATGAGCAATACTACCAAAGCCCTAAACAAGTAACTAATACTCTAAGCAATGAGCAATACTACCAAAGCCCTAAACAAGTAACTAATACTCTAAGCAATGAGCAATACTACCAAAGCCCTAAACAAGTAACTAATACTCTAAGCAATGAGCAATACTACCAAAGCCCTAAACAAGTAACTAATACTCTAAGCAATGAGCAATACTACCAAAGCCCTAAACAAGTAACTAATACTCTAAGCAATGAGCAATACTACCAAAGCCCTAAACAAGTAACTAATACTCTAAGCAATGAGCAATACTACCAAAGCCCTAAACAAGTAACTAATACTCTAAGCAATGAGCAATACTACGA